CCTCCAACTAATAAGATATAAGATAAATAATGAATTCAAAATCTCTATGATCTGATCTATATTCTTTATAAAGGACCAGAAATGCCTTGCTTACGTATCATTAAGAAATGCATTAACATAAATACGGCAGTAAGAAGAGGTAATACAAAAGTGTGTAAACTATAAAAACGGGTCAAAGTGGATTGTCCTACACTAGCACTTCCACGTAATAACTCTACCAAAGGCGATCCTATTACTGGAATAGCGTCCGGTACGCCTGTTACAATTTTAACTGCCCAATAGCCAATTTGGTCCCGAGGTAGAGAATAACCTGTTACACCAAAAGATGCGGTCAATACAGCCAGAACCACGCCCGTAATCCAAGTCAATTCCCGAGGTTTTTTAAAACCACCAGTGAGATAAACACGAAATACGTGCAGGATCATCATTAAGACCATCATACTTGCCGACCATCGATGAACCGATCGGATTAACCAACCAAAGTTAGCTTCAGTCATTATGTATTGAACAGAAGCAAAGGCCTCAGTCACAGTCGGACGATAGTAAAAAGTCATAGCAAATCCTGTAGCTACTTGTACTAAAAAACAAGTAAGCGTAATTCCTCCTAGACAATAAAATATGTTAACATGCGGAGGAACATATTTACTAGTTATATCATCTGCAATCGCCTGAATCTCGAGGCGTTCTTCGAACCAATCATAGACTTTATTGAGATAGGTAAACCAAAAACGAGGACTTCCCCTCTTAGAACCGTATATGAAAATTTCATCTCGTACGGCTCAAACAAAAACACCCAAATACTTACTGAAGGAAAGGGAGAGAGAATAGAAAGTTTGAAACTTCTTAATCCTTTCATTCAATCTGATTTATCTAAAGAAAAGATACAAACGAGTAAAAATAATGAAAGCTCTTCTTTTCTTTGTAATTAGAATGCCAAAAACTCAAGTCGGCACATTCATCTTTATGTTGATCATTACAGGCCTCTTGAATCTTCTATTTACCTACCTAATTTCTTTTTCTTTGCTTTGATTTATTATTGGAATATCACTTTTTTCTTGTTTTCTTTATTATTGATAGGAATTCTCTTGTTAAGACCCTATGAATCGATTGAAACCCCAGATTCATACTAGAACCACAATGATTCAATAAAAAAAACCTTGAAACTAAGTACAAAGATTCCCTGAGTAAGAACCGTTGAATCATCAACTTATTTAATGATTAGATAGAAGAGATATAACAATAGAAAGAAAGCTTTGTCCTTTGATCAAAATAAACATAAAGAAATGAGAATTTGAAAGAAGAAAAAATCTTTCTATTTAGAATTAATTTTCTTTGAAATTTGAGTCCGGCTGCGAGGTTTGAATATTAAGTATGAATCGTAGTTCGAACACTTCGTGATCTATTTCATATATTCCGTGCTCCAGATACTAAAATGAATATTCGACGGGGTAAAACTATCTCTATCAAGACGACAGATCCCTTTTTCTGTACTATCAATAGGATCAATTATAACAAGTCGCACACTCATATTCCGGAAATACAGAAAAAAAAAAAGAAATTTTGCGGTCGAACTGCCAAAAAACATGGGCTAAAATACGAGACCTATTCGCTTTTTTTTTTTTGATTGAAAAACTCGGGCTTCGCGGTTCTTGTGAATCTAATTCATCGCAATTCCATCCAGTAAAACGGAAGAATTATAAATCTCCAAAATAATAGATAGGAATACCGCAAATAGAGCCATTGCGATACCCATCAAAGGAGTCGTTCCCCATCCAGGGGCTACTTTACCATATTCCGAATTCAATGGTTTCAAAAAATACCCTATAGCAGTCCGCCTTGGACCAGATCTAGAACTACCCTCAACAGTTTGTGTAGCCATAAGAAATCTTATTTTGTATTCAATGAGATCTGTTGACTTTGTATACCATTCCGTTGTAAATAAACGATCTTATCATAGATCCATTGTGGTCTTGAAATTATATAATAATGGAACCAGCAACCTTAGTCGCCATTTCTATATCTGGTTTACTTGTAAGTTTTACTGGGTACGCCTTATATACTGCCTTTGGGCAACCCTCTCAACAACTAAGAGATCCATTCGAGGAACACGGGGACTAGTTGAAGTAATGATTGAAGTAATGAGCCTCAAAATAGAATATTTTGAGGCTCATTACTTTAACTGAGGGAATGAAAAATCATTTCATTTTTTAGTTGGAACTTTAGGCGGTTCTCGAAAAAAGATAGCGAAAAAAATGATCCCTAGAGTCGATACTAAGAGGAATGTATAAACCAATGCTTCCATAAATTCGATTGTGGTTTACAATTATAGCTTCCATGCCTGTTTATTTTGGATCATCTCCTGGATAAAGAAAGAACGGGGATAAAAAGGTAGTGATTGAAATCAAGATTCTTCCAGCAGCCCAAGCCTATGTCAAATCACAAACAGAAAAGAAAAAATAGAAGCAAAAATGACAAAGCAATCTTGAATCAAACTACTTGTTTTCTTGTAGTTGGATCTCCAAGTTTTTGGAATGCTCCAAACTCTACTTGAGCATCCAAATCCGGATCAATACCAGCAAAAACATCTCTGAACAGGGTTCTAGCACCATGCCAAATGTGCCCGAAGAAGAAGAGCAGAGCAAACGAGGCATGCCCAAAAGTAAACCAACCTCTCGGACTGCTACGAAAAACACCATCAGATTTCAAAGTAGCACGATCTAATTCAAAAATTTCACCCAATTGAGCACGTCTAGCATATTTTTTCACAGTAGCAGGATCACTATAACTTACGCCATTAAGTTCACCACCATAGAACTCAACAGTTACGCCTACTTGTTCAACACTATACTTTGATTCGGCCCTTCTAAAAGGGACATCGGCCCTAACAATTCCATCTCCGTCTACCAAAACAACCGGAAATGTTTCAAAAAAAGTAGGCATACGACGAACAAAAAGTTCGCGCCCTTCTTTATCTCTAAAGATAGGGTGTCCTAACCACCCAACGGCTATTCCATCCCCGTTGTCCATTGAACCCGCCCTGAATAATCCCCCTTTCGCCGGATTATTGCCAATGTAATCATAAAAAGCCAACTTTTCGGGAATTTTAGACCAAGCTTCGAATAAAGTTTGATTTTCGGCTAGCCCAGCACTAACCCTTCGATATATTTCTTGCTGGAAGTATCCCTGATCCCATTGATAACGAGTAGGACCAAATAATTCGATGGGAGTAGTTGATGAACCATACCACATAGTTCCAGCAACAACAAAAGCCGCAAAAAAGACAGCAGCGATACTACTGGAAAGGACGGTTTCAATATTTCCCATACGTAATCCTTTGTATAAAGGTTGGGGTGGGCGAACACTAAGGTGGAATAAGCCCGCTAATATGCCCAATGTCCCCGCTGCAATATGATGAGAAGCTATTCCCCCCGGAACAAAAGGATCAAAACCTTCCACACCCCATGCTGGATTTACAGGTTGTACCTTTCCAGTTAGCCCATAAGGATCGGACACCCATATTCCAGGACCATACAATCCTGTTACATGAAATGCGCCAAAACCAAAGCAAGCCACTCCTGAGAGAAATAAATGAATTCCAAAGATTTTGGGCAAATCCAAAGAAGGTTTTCCTGTACGCTCATCACAAAAAATTTCCAGATCCCAATACACCCAATGCCAGATAGCTGCCAAGAAGCACAAGCCAGAAAACACAATATGTGCTCCGGCTACACCTTCATAACTCCAAATACCCGGATTGGTTATAGTCCCCCCTGTAATATTCCAACCGCCCCATGAATTGGTTATTCCTAAACGAGTCATGAAGGGGATAACAAACATACCCTGTCTCCACATTGGATCAAGAACGGGGTCGGAAGGATCAAAAACTGCTAATTCATATAGAGCCATCGAACCGGCCCAACCAGCAACCAGGGCTGTGTGCATTATATGAACAGAAAGCAAACGACCAGGATCATTCAATACGACGGTATGAACACGATACCAAGGCAAACCCATGGAAATACCCCTTTATCAACGAAAAATAGACACTCTGTAACTTTATTGCATTGGAATAGACTACGTACCTCCCCCCTCGGTGGACTATTTCGGAGAAAAAATTACGCTTTGTTCGATTAGTTTACTAATAATGTAATGAATGGAAGAATCTGGTTCAGAAGAAGAAAAAGAGAAGCAGATCTATTCTATACCCGATAAGTATCAATATGCAATGGGGGTTAATCTCATTTTCTATGAACGAATGTGCCCATATTTGTTCATCATTCAAAGAGCCTATTCATAAGAGTTCTTTTTCATTCATTCTGTTTTCTTTTTTTTTATGACCTTGACTATTATTCAATCTATATATAAACTAAAAATAGTTAAAAAAAAAATAGGATAAACTAAAGACCAATGGTATTAAGACAATAAATCCATTGTTACGCTTCCATATCAAAGTGAAATCGAGTATTTAATTCTTTTTTCTTTTAGTTTATGCCACTTGGTATGCCAAAAGTACCTTTCAGAATGCCTGAAGACGAAGATGCATCTTGGGTTGATTTATACAACGGACTTTATCAACAAAGAAATCTTTTTTTATTCCAAGATGTTGGGAGCGAGATCTCGAATCAACTTGTTTCTCTTATGTTGTATCTTGGTGGGGAGTTTGATACCAGAGATATCTTTTTGTTTATAAACTCTTCTGGTGGATCGGTAGTTCCCGGACTAGTTCTTTATGATACTATGCAATGCTTAAATGTGTCTACAACATGCGTGTCATTGGCCGCTTCAGTGGCATCCTTTATCTTAGTCGGAGGAAAACGTTCCAAACGTATGGCATTCCCTCACGCTAGGGTAATGATGCATCAACCCGCTTCCGCTTATTGTGACGAAAAAACGGGACAATATACCATGGAAACTGACGAACTAATACGCATTCGCAACAGCATCATAACGGCTTATGTAGACCAAACGGGCCAGAGCATGTTTGCTATATGGCGCGACCTGGAAAGAGATAGTTTTATGTCAGCAACAGAAGCCAAAGATCATGGAATTGTTGATAATATCGGATAGTGTCATTGTCAGAATAGCATCGATTTAACACAAATCCACAATTGAAAGTTGAGTGATTTAACCCTCTTCCTTATCTTATTCCTTCTTTCTTAACTTTTCTTAACTGAAGTGGTTAAGAAAAGTTAACCTTAAGGTAAGGGAAGGGGTTAATATTCTATTTCTATATAATATTCAACATCAAAAGAAGGAATTCAGAATTTCATCCGGTTAGGATCGATCTAAACCAGCCCATTATGTATATGATTTAGCATGCCAACTATTAAACAACTTATTAGAAAGGCAAGACAGCCAATCAGAAATGCCACGAAATCCCCTGCTCTTGGGGGATGTCCTCAACGTCGAGGAACATGTACTAGGGTGTATGTGCGACTCGTTCCGATCATGAGCTGAAACAAAAGTCAACCTTTTTTTTTTTCAGTATCAATGATCAGTACCAGTAAATAGGGTTCTTCTCTTCACTATCTAAAAAAGATAGATTTAACATATCTTACTGTGTATCAAATTTATGGTTTCCATTGGTGCAAATCCAATCACTTCCATTTGAAATTTAAGATGAAAAAAAAAGTATCCATTGGTAGCAAATGCTTATCCATTAAGCGGTTAAAATCCTATTTGAAAAAGGAAAAAATTATGCTTCCAAGAACGGACTAAGAGGGTCAGCTACCCAACTCATTTTCATAATTAAATACCGTTACTGTATAAAATAAAAAAAGGGTCTCTAATTGTGAAAGATCTATTACTGGACATGGGGGGTAGAGCCAAAAAGTGCGAATTGTACAAGTTACCCATAGCATTCATTGATTAAATGAAGTAAGGAGCTCCGGTGTATAGAGAGGACCTCACCGTTTAAGAAGTAACCATAGAGACGATGGAACCCACTAGTTAGCCATTCCTATTTACTACTCTTTTAGTGATTATGCTTTTTTTTTTATACCGAATATTTAAGTTATTATTTCTAGGCAAAATAAAATGCCTAAAAAAAGCAAAAACTCGTGGTCGGGACGGTTATAGTAGCAAAAGCCGTTGGAATTCTTATTTTATACATTGGAAGAATCCGTTTTGTTATTAATAGACTAGTAAAGGGAAAAAGAATAACTGAAAGAAAGAATGAGTTATTCATCAAAGTTTCTTTTCTTCAATGACCAGAATTAAACGAGGATATATAGCTCGGAGACGTCGAACAAAAATGCGTTTCTTGGTATCAGGTTTTCGAGGGGCTCATTCAAAAGTGACTCAAACTATTATTCAACAAAGAATAAGAGCTTTGTTTTCGACGCATCGAGATAGAGGTAGGAAAAAAAGAGATTTTCGTCGTTTGTGGATCACTCGAATAAATGCAGCAATTCGCGGGGGATTGGTATCCAATAGGTATAGTACACTAATACACAATGTGTACCGGAAGCAGTTGCTTCTTAATCGTAAAATACTTGCACAAATAGCTATATTAAATAGGAATTGTCTTTATATGATTTCCAATGCAATTTTTTAATAATAATAAAAAAAAAGAAAGAATAAGTGGATCGGAAGGAATCCGCCGGAATACTTTTAATGGAGTTTCCTAGAGAATAAACTCGGAGAGGGTGGAATAGAAATTAGTACGAAAAAAAAATTATGATAAGGTCATCAAAACAAAAAGAGCAAAGAAAAGACGCTCAAAAAAAATGATTTTCCCGACTCGATTCTTTTATTTTTATTATTCTTACAGCACTACAATTGAATTTCATTTTGTTTGTTTGATTATCGGATTTTTCGAATAAAACATCAACTGAAAATTAAAGGATAAGCCCTTTTTTTTTTTTATTTAGTTCTAAGACCTCTAGTTCTAGCGATCGATTCCCCTCTTTCAAATTGTTTCTGATTATTAAGAAAGGGTAACAAAGATAAAATACGAGCTCGTTTTATAGCAATAGTAATTAATCGTTGTTGTTTTAAGGTCAATCTATTTACTCGCCTAGATAATATTTTTCCTTGTTCACTAATAAATCGACTAATTAAACTCATGTTTCTATAATCTATTCGATCCCCCGATTGGATCGGGGGCAAACGCCTACGAAAAGATCGCTTGGATTTATCCATAATTTGTTTATTCCTTATCTCTAAAAATAAAAATCCTATCCTTATCCATATTTCTAATTCTTAAATTTGAAAATCTTATTTAGTCCTATTTAGATCGGACCAAATTATGGAATTTATAAGATTTGCTTTGTTTATTTATTATTCTAGATTTATGTATATGTAATAAATAATTATATAGAATAAAAAAAAAAATAATAATATATTATATGCACTAATAGTTACATTACATATAACTAATTCTATACCTAAAGTAAGTCAGATTTTAATATTCCTTGGGAGAGTGGTAACATATGACATACAGGCACTCGATTTGATCTATTTCTTTATCTCCCCGTGAGTTGTATGTTTGTAACAATAGGGACAGAATTTCCTCAATTCCAATCGACTGGGCGTATTGTGTCGATTTTTTTGAGTAATATATCTGGAAATGCCCGTTGATTCCTTATTAATACCATTTCGAACACAACTGGTGCATTCCAAAATAATCGTTACTCGGACATCTTTACTCTTAGCCATAAACCCCCCTTTGGTTTTAATCCACCCCACCCCACCCTATCCCGTTGATTTTACGGTCAAAAACAAATAAGAAAAAAATAAAAGTTGCTAACTAAAAAAAAATTTTTGAATGATTTCGTTGTAATCAATTGAAATCAATATCAAAAATATAGTAAATAATAAGTAATACAATGATTTATAACTTTTTTTTTAGATTTAGAATCACAATTTAGAATAGAATCACAGTGGAGTATTTCATTGAAGCCTTTTGTACAATATTTTGTAGATGTTGCCTTAGCCGCATTTCTGTTTTCCCTCGACTAGTAATTTAATTGGAGCCTGAACCCCGAATTTCGGTGCGGTTGAATTTACTATTTTTTCCCCTTACCCTCCCTTATCTAATTCTAAAAAACTAAAAAAAGGGGGATCAGATATTTGATTGTATCTCTAATCTCCTTCACCCCGTCCCACGCCAATAAATAACTAGAATGAAAAAAAAGGAAATGTCAACGCATCCGGGAATAAACGATTGATCTCTATCAATAAACCCGCTAAAGAACCAAACCATAAAGTACTTAGTACTGGTGCTACGGAAAGATATGTTTTTAGATCTCGCATTTTAAACCCCCCTTCTTTATTGTATTACAATATGGTACTAGATATATAATCGGATGAATATGTAGTTAAGGACCACTTCTATTTATCTATTTGGATGTGAAATCCCTAATTCAAATGAAAATGGACAATGATTTGATAGATAAGATTTTCCTTTTCTTAAAACAGAAAAATATGTAACTTTCCACCCAAGAATTTCCACAAAAAATATTTATTTATTAATAAATTTATTTATTATAGGGTCCTTTCCTTATATGATATGAGATAAAAAAGGGGAAGTAGCAAGAGAAATTGATATTCTATATCAATAGAGGAACGAACTCAAAGTGTGGAAAACAAGACAGGGGATTCTCTATAATGACACTGTAGACCAATTGAAAGGGATGTAGCGCAGCTTGGTAGCGCGTTTGTTTTGGGTACAAAATGTCACGGGTTCAAATCCTGTCATCCCTACCTATTACTTCTCCTTTGAGCAGTAACGAAGGAGCAATTTTAGATCGATTAAAATTGAGCATACAGAATCTTTAATACTATTATTATATATCATATATAATAGTATAGGTGTGCAAGATATCTTGTGGTTATATATATATATATATATATAAAGAATCCTCCCCCTTCTATTACAGCCTTATCTTATTGTGATAAGAAAGCGCTCTTAGTTCAGTTCGGTAGAACGTGGGTCTCCAAAACCCAATGTCGTAGGTTCAAATCCTACAGAGCGTGATTCTGCTCTTGTTAGGTAGAAAATGAAACCGAACTCAAATTGAAATAAAAAAATTCAACAGAAATCTGACTTGACCCCCCCTAGATTCAATTCAATAAAATGAATTAATAAAGAGGGGGGGTCAGTCAAAAAAAAAAAAGAAAGAGATGTTAATTAATCAAAGGTCCAACTGATCACCACGTCTATATTGTAAATATGCAGTCACGAATAATCCAGCCAAAGTAATGGGAATTAGACCTAAGACGATTCCAAATAGAAAAACTTCAATCATTTTGAATTTTTTTTTTGAAAGGGAAAAAGAGAGGTAATATCTATCCATAAATGTGAATCTGTATTGCCCATGAATGTCAATGAAGGATAATTAGAATTGGAAGTTAGCGCAGTAAAGAACTATAGAATCTATGCAATAGTAACTAATGATCTGTTTTTATGAATTGTTCGTTCATTCAAATTCAATTAATTTTCAAATAAGTCGTATCTTACTCAGACTAATAAATAAAGCTGAGGTTATAGTTAAAGCCACTAGTAAAAAACCGAAATAACTAGTTATCGTAGGCATGAAGGGGCTAAATTAAAGATGTTCTTTTTATACATATGTTTAGAAAGCACTTTCCTAAATTTTCATTTTTGAAAGAGACGAGGATAAGCAAAAATACCAATTGAAGTAATAAGTTCAATGTCTCAAATGTATTTTATTTTCTAATTAGATAGAATAATATAGTGACCTTATACCCCCCTTTTCTTTACTTTTTTCTTTCCTTTGTAGATTCAGTAGTCGAGTGGATTCAGCCACAAAATTTCTCGAATGATAATCAAAAAAAGATATAATGTGACGAGATCACTTAAAAAATCAAATCCCTTTTTTCAACTAGATTGACTTTAAAACTCTTAACTTACTTAATTAGTAATTTCTATTATCTTTTCCTTTATTTTATAGGTTTTTTTGTCTTTTTTTTATTTTATATTATATAAAGCATAAAACCTCATCTTTCTAGTTAGGTCAAGAAAAATCCTTTGTTT